AAATGTGTCCGAAAAAGAAGAGCAAAGCAAACGAAGCATGCCCAAAGGTAAACCAACCCCTTGGACTGCTACGAAAAACACCATCGGATTTCAAAGTAGCACGGTCTAATTCAAAAATTTCACCCAATTGAGCACGTCTAGCATATTTTTTCACAGTAGCAGGGTCACTATAACTGACTCCATTTAGTTCGCCGCCATAGAACTCAACAGTTACACCTACTTGTTCGACACTATATTTTGATTCTGCCCGTCTAAAAGGAACATCAGCTCTAACAATTCCGTCCCCATCGACCAAAACAACTGGAAATGTTTCAAAAAACGTCGGCATACGACGTACAAAAAGTTCATGCCCCTCTTTATCTCTAAAGATAGGATGTCCTAACCACCCAACAGCTATTCCATCCCCGTTGTCCATTGAACCCGCTCTGAATAATCCCCCTTTTGCCGGATTATTACCGATGTAATCATAAAAAGCTAGTTTTTCAGGAATTTTAGACCAAGCTTCAGATAAACTTTGATTTTCGGCTAAGCCAGCACCAATTCTTCGATATATTTCTTGTTGGAAGTACCCTTGATCCCATTGATAGCGCGTCGGACCAAACAATTCAATCGGGGTAGTTGCTGAACCATACCACATAGTTCCAGCAACTACAAAAGCTGCAAAAAAGACAGCAGCAATACTACTGGAAAGGACGGTTTCAATATTTCCCATACGTAACCCTTTGTATAGGCGTTGGGGCGGACGAACACTAAGATGAAATAGGCCTGCCAATATGCCTAAGGTCCCTGCTGCAATATGGTGAGAAGCTATTCCTCCCGGAACAAAAGGATCAAAACCTTCCACACCCCACGCTGGATTTACGGCCTGTACCCTTCCAGTTAATCCATAAGGATCGGACACCCATATTCCAGGGCCATACAATCCTGTTACATGAAATGCACCAAAACCAAAGCAAGCCACCCCTGAGAGAAATAAATGAATTCCAAAGATTTTAGGCAAATCCAAAGAGGGTTTTCCTGTACGTTCATCAGTAAATATTTCTAGATCCCAATACACCCAATGCCAGATAGCTGCCAAAAAACACAAGCCAGAAAACACAATATGTGCCCCGGCCACACCTTCGTAACTCCAAATACCCGGATTCGTTACAGTCCCTCCTGTGATACTCCAACCGCCCCACGAATTCGTTATTCCTAAACGAGTCATGAAGGGTATAACGAACATACCCTGTCTCCACATTGGATCAAGAACAGGATCAGAGGGATCAAAAACGGCTAATTCGTATAGAGCCATCGAACCGGCCCAACCAGCAACCAGAGCTGTATGCATTATATGGACAGCAATCAAACGACCCGGATCATTCAATACGACGGTATGAACACGATACCAAGGCAAACCCATGGAAATACCCCTTTATCAACGAAAAATAGACACAATGTAACTTTATTGCATTGAAAAAAGCTTGCTATGGACCCCCTTTTTTAGGGGATTCTCTCGGGGAAAGCATTAATATTTGTTTGATGCTTTGCGTAATAATTACTTTTAGTAATAATGAAACTTTTTTGTTCGTAGGAACAAAAAGAAGCAGATCTATTCTATACCCGATAAGTAACAATACGCAATGGTAAGGGGTTGATACCATTTTATATGGGTGAATCTATATATATTTGTTCATCATTCAAAGGACTCATTTGGAAGAATTTTCCTTAATTCATTTTGTCTTCTTTTTTTTTTTTTTTATGAACTTAGTCAATCTATGGATAAAATGGGATAATAAAATCAATAGCATTAGGCCACTAAACCCACTGTTACGCTTTCACATCAAAGTGAGATATAGTACTTAATTTTTCTTTTATTTAATGCCTATTGGTGTTCCAAGAGTACCCTTTCGAAGTCCTGGAGAGGAAGATGCATTGTGGATTGACGTATAGTGCGACTTGTCAGATATATTGGGCATACGGTATTTCCCCGTTCTCTTCCCCGATCGAGATATTCCCTCTTTCGCCCGAGAAAGATTGATTCAATTATCAAAAATTTGGAGCGTGAAGTGCAATTAGATCCATTTTTTAGGGAGGGTATACGGATTAATATTATCAATTAGAATAATTTATGGTTGGCTTGGTTAGACCAATTAAATGAAGTATCCAGGCTCCGTTTAGAAAAAAACCAATTGGTAATAAATATATTTAATATATTTATGATTACGACTTAATATCATATTTATATCATATTTTAGTTATTTCGATTTATTTAGATATTTAGAAATAAAAGTGATGCTAATCAATCGAGTAATATGATGAATGCGTTGAATATTTGTTGGAAGACATGAAATGAATAAAAAAAAAAATCGGGAAGTCGTAGCAAAAGGACGTGGTATTGGGGCATTTGTCCTATATGTACAAATCCAAATCGGGCGGATCTTTACGCGGAGTAGAGCATAAACCTAAAAAAATTGAAGAAGCCCAGTCAGGAACAAGAAAATTACATCGCGATTAAAATTGTATCTCGATGAAACAATACATCAATGAGAAGTTAGTCAGATAAGCTTAGCAATTTTTTTAGATAAACAAAACAGGCCAAAACTCATCTTTCGTGAAAAATGAAAGAAAAGTCCATTTTATCTATTTTATTTTTATTAAGTTAAGTTATAAGTTAAAAAACCTGTTATGAAAAAAAAAGCTAGAATCTACACATTGATTCTCTTTTTTCATGATTTTTGTTGAACCGTATGCATCAAAAGGTGCATGTACGGTTTCTAAGGGATACCATTTTATCCCAATCAACCGACTTTATCGAGAAAGATTACTTTTTTTAGGCCAAGGGGTTGATAGCGAGATCTCGAATCAACTTATTGGTCTTATGGTATATCTCAGCATAGAGGATGATACCAAAGATCTTTATTTGTTTATAAACTCTCCTGGCGGGTGGGTAATACCCGGAGTAGCTATTTATGATACTATGCAATTTGTGCGACCAGATATACAGACAATATGCATGGGATTAGCCGCTTCGATGGGATCTTTTATTCTTGTCGGAGGGGAAATTACCAAACGTCTAGCATTCCCTCACGCTCGGCGCCAATGAGTTTTTTATTTGATTTGAGAGAAAAAAGAAAACTATGCCTTCGCTCTATATGAATATTTAAGTAATAATAGCATGGCACTTCGAATTCGATATGAGAAATGTTTTTTATTTAAACCGTTAGATTACGTATCGAAAGAGTAGTATGAGATAAAAAGGCATTTTCGAGTTTAGTCAATCCGTCGGGAGGCCTATTTCAGCGTCACAAACTTTTTTGTTTTCACACCAGGGGGCTAACAATATTTAGGTTATAGTTATAAAAGAATATAAAAATAAATCTTGTTTTTTTATTTGAAAAAAAAAAAGAAACTTTGGGATTGCTAAATAACAGACGAAATAAATATATAAAGCAACGGAACCATCATAGTATTTTTATAGTATTTTTGAACTACTACAAAAGGAAGGGCGGTTATTGGATTATTTACCAACCTGAGTCTGATAGACTCTATCATTTTTTTTTTTCTATTTATTCAATGTAAGTAAGGTAAAAGGAAATTCCATTATAGAGCCGTATGCAATGCGCAAAAAATGCCTGTACGGTTGTTCAATTATATCTTTTTTGATTAGTCTTTATCTACTCACCTTTCACTTTCATCATGCGAGTATAGAAGAAACATTTTTTATGTTATATCATAGATTATATCATCAGGGTAATGATCCATCAACCCGCTAGTTCTTTTTATGAGGCACAGACGGGAGAATTTGTCTTGGAAGCGGAAGAGCTGCTGAAGCTGCGCGAAACCATCACAAGGGTTTATGCCCAAAGGACAGGCAAACCCTTATGGGTTGTATCCGAAGACATGGAAAGAGATGTTTTTATGTCAGCAACAGAAGCCCAAACTCATGGAATTGTTGATCTTGTAGCGACTGAATAAAAAAAACAAGGATTTCACATGAATTCGTGATTTGATATTTTATCTTCTTACCGAATTTACTATTCTATTTATATCTATTACTATTCTATTTATAAATTTCTTAATATAGAAATTTATAATATAGAAAAAAAAAAGAATTTCTAAGGATCCGGTTAAGATCGATCTAAACCAGCCCATTATATATATATGATTCAACATGCCAACTATTAAACAACTTATTAGAAACACAAGACAGCCAATCAGAAATGTCACGAAATCCCCCGCTCTTGGAGGATGTCCTCAGCGACGAGGAACATGTACTAGGGTGTATGTGCGACTCGTTCAGACCGTGGACTAGGATAAAAGAAAGAAAACAATTGATCCAGTATCACCAATCCGTACCAGTGAGTAGGATAGAATGGACGAACTCCATTGAATATTCAATAACTTAAAAAAAAAGATCTATCCTTCGATTGGGGTATCAAATGTATGGTTCCCGTTGGTGCAAATCCAATCACCTCAATTTTAAATTTAAGATGAGAAAGGATTCCCCATTGATAGCAAATGGTATTCATTAAGCAGGGGAAATCTTGTTTTAAAAAGTCAAAATTTTAGGCCTTATTCTTGAAACAACGGACTAATAGGGTCAGCTACTCAGCAAATCTTCATAATTAAATACCGTTACTGTATAAATAGATCTCGTTGTGAAAGACCTAGTACTAGATAATTTTTGGTAGAGCCAAAGGATGTGAACTGTACAAGTTAACAATAACATTCATTAAATGAAGGAAGGGCTCCGGTGTATAGAGAGGACCTCGCCGTTTAAGAAGTAACCATAGAAACGATGGAACCCACTAGAATCTATTTTTATTTATTACTTTTTATTTACTATGTGTTTTTGATACCTAGTATCAATACAATTTTTATTTCTATTTTATTTCTAGGCGAAATGCCTAAAAAAAAAAATCGTGGTCGGGAAGGTTAGAGTAGCAAAAGCCATTGGAATTTTTATTTTATACATTGGAAGAATCCGTTTTGTTATTAATAGACTAGGACACGGGAAGGGAATAACTGAAAGAAAGGAAATCAATTAGTTATTCATCAAAGTTTCATTTATTCAATGACCAGAATTAAACGAGGGTATATAGCTCGAAGACGTAGAACAAAAATCCGTTTATTTGCATCAAGTTTTCGCGGGGCTCATTCAAGACTTACTCGGACTATTACTCAACAGAAAATAAGAGCTTTGGTTTCGGCTCATAGGGATAGGGGTAGACAAAAGAGAGATTTTCGTCGTTTGTGGATCGCTCGTATAAATGCAGTAATTCGAGACAATAAAGTATACTTTAGTTATAGTAGATTAATAAACAATCTGTACAAGAAACAGTTGCTTCTTAATCGTAAAATACTTGCCCAAATAGCTATATTAAATAAGAGTTGTCTTTATATGATTTCCAATGAGATCATAAAATAAAGAGATTGAAAGGAATCCGTTGGAATGGTTTAAACGGAGTTCCCTGGAAAATGAACTCTGGGAAGGTAGAGTAGAAATTAGTATAATAAAATATGAAATCGTCATCAAAATGAAGAAACACGTTCAATAAAAAGTATTTCTTATACTTCCCCTATTTTTTTTTTTCAAATGACACGACAATCAAATCTGGATTTCCTATTTTTAGAAAAAATAGCGTCAATCCACATTTGAGTTTGGATTGGAATTTTTTTGATTCAATTCAAGAGTCATCCTATTTTTTTCTGGTTCGAAGACCCGGAGTTCTAGTGGTTGACTCGCTTCTTTCAAATTGTTTCTCATTATTAAGAAAAGGTAACGGAGATAAAATACGAGCTTGTTTTATAGCAATAGTAATTAATCGTTGTTGTTTTAAGGTCAATCGATTCACTCGTCTAGATAATATTTTTCCTTGTTCGCTAATAAATCGACTAATTAAACTCATGTTTCTATAATCAATTCGATCCCCCGATTGAATCGGAGGCAAACGCCTACGAAAAGATCGCTTGGATTTCAGAAAGATTCGCTTGGATTTATCCATGGTTTGTTTATTCCTTATCCTAAAGAAAAGACCCGAATCCTATTTCTTAATTATCCATCACAGTTGATCTGATCGAAATAGGATTTGGTTTGTTTATATTTAAATTAATATATATTAGATATATCTAATATGTCATTTTTAATCTTCCTTGGAACGGAAAACTGACACACGAGCGACCGGTTCGATCTATTTCTTTATCTCCCCGTGAATCGTATGTTTGTAACAACAGGGACAGAATTTTTTCAATTCCAATCGACTAGGCGTATTATGTCGATTCTTTTGAGTAATATATCTGGAAATGCCCGTTGATTCCTTATTAACACGATTTCGAACACAACTGGTACATTCCAAAATCACCGTTACTCGGACATCTTTACCCTTGGCCATGAGCCTCCTTTGGTTTTTGATTCATTCAATTCTTTAATTTTCCGATCCGAAATGAGGAAGAAGAAAGGAACAAAAAAAACAGGTAACTCTAAATCTAATTATGAAAGAAAGATTTCGTTGCAATAAATCAATATAAATCAATATAGTAAAAATAACAATATAAATATAGTAATAAATTAAGTAATATAAGGATTTCTAGCTATATTACTAGATTTAGAATTTTAAATTGCCGAACAGCATTTCATTTTTATTTAAGTATCTTGTATGATATTGTTGCCCCAACCATCACATTTCACTCTATTTTTTATTAATTTTATTAAAATTTGAGCCTGGCCCGAGTTACTAGTTTCAACGWGGGGACCCCCCCCCCTTTTTTTTTTCGAATATATATTCGAAAAAAAAAAGAAGGGAAGGGATTAGTTACAGATATTTGATTCTATCTCTAATCCTTTCCCCCCCTACCATAGCAATAACAAGAATTAAAAAAAGGGGAATATCAACGCATCCGGAAAAAAACGATTGATCTCTATCAATAAACCTGCTAAAGATCCGAACCATAGAGTACTTACTACCGGTGCCACGGAGAGATATGTTTTTAGATCTCGCATTTTAAATTTTCCTCCTTCTTTATTATTTCTAATATATAATGGTAATACATATATAACCAGATGTGTATATGTACTTAATGATTGGCCACTTTTATTTATACGCGGAATCCCTAATTCAAGTTGAAATGTACAAAATAAATTGTACTCTTTTATTTAATCTTAAAAGAAATAAATATGCGCCTTTAGGCTAGAAATTTGCGAAAAATACTCATTTTTTTACAGGATCTCATATTTATTTCATACTTTAATATAATAGAAATAGAATTATATAATAGAAATATAATAGAAGTCCTTTACTATTTTTATTTAGTATAATTCTATTTATTTGAAACCAAAACGAAGAAATGACAAGATATTTATCTATATCAATGGAAGAAATAAAGATATGGAAAACAAAACCGGGATTCTCTACAATGACACTGTAGACCAATTGAAAGGGATGTAGCGCAGCTTGGTAGCGCGTTTGTTTTGGGTACAAAATGTCACGGGTTCGAATCCTGTCATCCCTACCTATTACT